ACTATGGATATTTCATATCCCCCTTTTTCTTTACGTAGTATTTTTCTTACTATACCTGTTGACGTAGCATTATAGACCGTATTGTTACTCTTACTACCATCAGGATAGATCTGTCCCCTTCCTCGGTTTCCCCCTACATATATGGGATATTTTAAGAAATGAACGTCTTTCTTCGTAGCAGGATCGGGGGAAAGAATGGGAAAGACGATTTCACTATATTTCTGACCGGGAACAGGGCCTATCACAAGAATATTTTTTTTATCGGGACGATAACTCTGAAAAGAGAGATTTCCTATCTTTTCTTTCAACTCAGGAGAAATACGGTCGGGCGGCGCTAATTCGAATCCCTCGGGCAAAATAAGAACAGCACCCACATTTAACCCTCCCTTTTTCCCATTAGCAAGAACTTGTTTCAGTTGCATATCATAAGGAATTCGAAGAACTGCTTCAAATACAGTATCGGGAAGCACAGCTTGGGGAACTTCAATATCCACGGGCTTATTAGCTAAATGGCAATTGGCACATACAATTCGTCCGGTTGCTTCTCGTGGGTTTTCATAACCCTGCTGCGCAAAAATGGGATATGCATTTGAAATAGATGTCCGAGTTATTACATATATCATGATCGATACAGAAATAGATCGAATCATCTGTTCCTTTACCCAAGAAAAAGTATTTCTATTTTCCATGTCCAATCGCAGATCCCAGAATTTCTACAATAAATTAGATAGGTAGCTAAGCTAATCTAGTTCCCTATACACGAGTCTGTTGTCATTCTACTGCAACAGTTGTACTGGAATGATGAATACCTTGAGCAGGTAGAAATAGAAAGAATTTTGCTAAAAAGGAAAAGGGCTTTCTTTCTAAAAGAAGAAAGATGCTAATTTGATTAATATCAGGAGATCAAATGAGTTTATGCTTCACTAATTGAATGATAAATGACTACAAGCGAAGGAGATAGACGGTTTAAATAAAAAAAGACCCAAAATTTCAAACATGTATCTAGAATCACTGGAAAACTACAAACAAAAATAGTGAAAATTAGCTCGTTAGGAGCCCATCCAAGATCATTGTAGACCCAACGAATTAGTAGTTCCCAACCGCGGGTGGAGTGAAATCCAACAAAAAAATCAGTAACTAAAAGAATACTAAAAGCTTTTATTGAGTCATTTAAGTTATAGAAGAATTCCTGAACCCAAGAATTCAAAATGACAAGTTCCTCTTTACCCAGAAAAAAAGAACCACTTAGAATAGCCAAACAGATTATATTTGTCGAGAAATGCAAAATGATATGGAGATGATCCTCATTATCTATTTTGGCCAATTGTATTATTTCCTTGTGTATTCCTATAGGAGGTTTTTGTACATGTGTCTTCGGTTTCTCTTTTATCATTTCGTCCAAGAGAAAAAGTTCTTCTAATTCTATGAATCTTTCTAGAACCTTTTTCTCTTGAATATCAGTTAAGAGAGTTTCGGATTGCCTGGTATTCCACCAATTCTTAATCCAAAGTTCCAGACATTTGTTAAAAGAGAAAGAGACCCCCCAGGGCAAAAGTACGATAAATACAAGATATAGGAAAGAAGGCAATGCTTTCTTTTTTTTCATTTTTGATCTGTAAATTGAGTTGTTAATGAATCCGCTCCATTCGCTGACTCTATTTCATTCGCTGACTCTATATGATATTTCTTTTTCTTTGAAGCAAAAATTCTATAACAAGGTTTGAGACCTTGTATATATTTTTCTTTTTTGTATACTAGTGGAATTTCATTGCATTGGGTTCTTTCTTAGATCTAGATGGAGTGGAATAGAGAAATAGAATAAAAAAAAAAAGCGCTTTCGGATGAAAATGGAAGAATATTATGCCATCACTTGGACAAAACAAATTAGAAGCAATTTTCTCTTATCCTCGTTTGTTCCTTCCTTTAGATAAATACTCGAAAATCCCCTTACAATAACGAATCCAATTTCGAAGGGACCTCCTCCCCGTGTTGAGAAAATCTTCTTCCAATTCGTCCTCATTCAATTCATTTCAAAAAAATGCAATCGGTACTCAAAATACTTCAATTGGTACACGCAAGAAATAGGCCAATTCGGCAGCTTTTTGTTCTATTTCTCGTGGAGTAAAAAACTTCTCATCAGTACGAGTCAAGGGAATGACCCCCTGGCCCCGGATTTCCATATAAAGGATACGACGAGGATAAAGACCCTCTTTAACCTGAATTCTAATTGATTGGATATCCCGCATAAGGAATCGAAGGAAGACGCGACGTTTTATTCCAGGGAATCCCCAACGAAAAATGCACACTATTCCCTCTTTTCTATCGAATCGGTCATAACCACTGCCTACATTCCACAAAATAGTGCACCACAAGTAGGAGCTAATGAATAGGCCCGCGATTCCGTAGAAAGACATCACGACCCCCTGTGGAAAAAAAAGAATTTGTTGAGATGGAAGTACAGATATCATATTCTTACCAAGATAACTGGAAGCCCCAACCGATAAGAATCCTAGTGAACCTAGAAAAAGAATACAGGCCCAGAAAAAATTACCTCTTTTTCGAGAACCTTTTAGAAGTTCTATCCATATGTGTTCTGATCGCCAATTCATATTAGATATACTAAATCCAGCAGCGGTCGATTGAAATTGAGAGAATAAGCTAAATGATTTTGACTTTACTTTTTTTGATTCTGAAATTGCCTTCAGCAACGAGTACTCCTGTGAAATAATTGGTTAGATACATTGACTTTCTATTCAAAAAATATTCGTTGATCCACTTAAAATAAAACTCGCTATACCCGGCTCCGCATATGCATGCATTTATGCTCGTAGCCTATATCCGCATCCATAGCCGTTTTTCGTTTGTGTGTAGAAAGAACCACATACCCTACCATATTACTTACACTAAAAAATATCTGTATTATGATCCTGCGTGGAAATACATTGAGAAAATTCGCCCCCGTCGGTTCTAGACAATCTTATTTTTCTGCACATAAAGAAATAAAGAAGCCATTGCAATTGCCGGAAATACTAAGCCTACTAAAGGCACGAAAATAGAAGGTAAGTTAAAATCCGTCATAGAATAGGTGTCTCAATTCAAATTTACTATTTCTATCTATTCGAAAAATATCTTAAGATTCTTATAATATAATTAAGTATATCTATTATAAGGAATATTGACTATTGTATTTTTTAGTTTGCAAAATAAAGATTTTTTATAGAATACTAAAGTATTCTATAAAAAAAATGAATGGAATGGATAATAAGAAAATTGCAAAAAAAGAGAACTAATTAAAAATTCAAAAGATTTGATTTTTCTTTTCCCGTCCTCACGGCCTTTCTATCCTTCTAATCGAACTTGAAATTGGATTCAAAAGAAAGCGATTGTGAAAATGAAATACCTCTTTCAGAATACCCTTTAAAAAAGGTCTCAGTACGACTTTTAGTCGAATGCGCCCATTTCGAATCCTAAATAAGTTTCGTCTACCTACTTCCACATGCAATACTTCTTCAACCACTCTCGGACCCCTACAAACGCAAGATGCGCGTCAGGTTTTGAAATAAGGATATCCCCCAGCCCCAGTATACCGAAACTCGCTCTTATCCTATCCCACCGGTTGTAAGGATTCATACATAGGGCTTTTTAGTTGATTGATAGTGCCATAAAGTTGAAGCTTTTTTAGACTTTTTTATTAAGCTGTAATTTCCTTCCTGCATACGCGGTCCTCTATTCTCTAGAAGCTCATACAATAATGCGCGGTAAAGGCGGAAAAATAGCATACTCAATCAAAATCAAAGGGCAAATTCTCTTACTTACTACAGATCTCATACTACCCCCTTAGACTTTTTAAGGCGATATACCACCCAAAGGGTATGAAAATGCCGGGTGGAGTTAGCTTTTCGATGAAGACCCGTCCCGTGCAGCGAAGTCCTATTAGTAAGACCCCGCGCAAGACGCAAGAATGGATTATAGAAGAATATTATTCCGAATACTCCTCCGGACGCGTATAGTAGCATTTCGATTCCTAATCTTTTTTCATTGATTCTTTCCCAATACAATAAATAAATACAAATATAGTATTTATTTATTGTATTATACCTTTATATATTCTAAATATATAGAATAGAGGAATCCCTATTTGTCAAGTCTCATGATCGTATCAAGATCTATTTTTATTCGGCTCAATCTTAAAAAAAAAGATTGAGCCGAGTTTAATTGCAATCAATTAGAAGAATAAAGAAGAATTACTGCATTTTGTAACTGATTTTTTCTCTTTCTATTTCGCTTCTTTTTTATTTAGACCTTCTTTATATCTAGTTTTATCTACTTATCTAGTTTATCTACCGGCTCGAACTCGAATTTGATCGCCTTCCATACTTCACAAGCTGCGGCTAGTTCAGGACTCCATTTGCAAGCTGCTCGGATAATTTCATTACCTTCACGAGCAAGATCGCGTCCTTCATTACGAGCTTGTACACAAGCTTCTAAAGCCACCCGATTAGCTGCTGCACCAGGTGCATTTCCCCAAGGATGTCCTAAAGTTCCTCCACCAAATTGTAATACAGAATCATCTCCAAAGATTTCGGTCAGAGCTGGCATATGCCAAACATGAATACCCCCTGAAGCCACCGGTATAACACCTGGCATGGATACCCAGTCCTGAGTGAAAAAGATACCGCGAGCACGATCTTTTTCAATAAAATCATCGCGCAATAAATCAACAAAACCTAAAGTCATTTCGCGTTCCCCTTCTAACTTACCTACTACTGTACCGGCGTGGATATGATCTCCCCCAGACATACGCAATGCTTTAGCTAATACACGAAAATGCATACCATGATTTTTCTGTCTATCAATAACTGCATGCATTGCCCGGTGAATGTGAAGAAGTAGGCCATTGTCGCGGCAATAATGAGCCAAACTAGTATTTGCAGTGAATCCCCCAGTTAAGTAGTCATGCATTACAATAGGAGCCCCTAATTCCCTCGCAAATACAGCTCTCTTAATCATTTCTTCGCATGTACCTGCAGTCGCATTCAAGTAATGCCCCTTGATTTCACCGGTTTCGGCCTGTGCTTTATAAAGAGCTTCGGCACAAAAGACAAAACGGTCCCTCCAGCGCATAAATGGTTGTGAGTTTACGTTTTCATCATCTTTGGTAAAATCAAGTCCACCGCGTAGACACTCATAACACGCTCTACCATAATTTTTTGCGGATAATCCCAATTTTGGTTTAATAGTACATCCCAAAAAAGGACGGCCGTACTTGTTCAACTTATCCCTTTCAACTTGGATACCATGAGGCGGACCTAGGAAAGTTTTTGAATAAGTAGTGGGAATTCGCAGATCCTCCAGACGTAGAGCGCGTAGGGCTTTGAAACCAAATACGTTACCCACAATGGAAGTAAACATGTTAGTAACAGAACCCTCTTCAAATAGGTCTAATGGATAAGCTACATAAGCGATATATTGATTTTCCTCCCCAACAACGGGCTCGATGTGATAGCATCGTCCTTTGTAACGATCAAGACTGGTAAGTCCATCAGTCCAAACAGTTGTCCATGTACCAGTAGAAGATTCGGCAGCTACTGCAGCCCCTGCTTCTTCGGGCGGAACCCCCGGCTGAGGAGTTACTCGGAATGCTGCCAAGATATCAGTATCCTTGGTTTCATACTCCGGGGTGTAGTAAGTCAATTTATAATCCTTAACACCAGCTTTAAATCCAACACTTGCTTTAGTTTCTGTTTGTGGTGACATAAGTCCCTCCCTACAACTCATGAATTAAGAATTCTCACAACGACAGGGTCTACTCGATATGGATTAGGCGTAAATGAAACCTTTGCAAAAATCTTTTAAAACAAAAAGGATATTCAATTAATATCAACTCATTAAAGAAAATGGAGGGCATGCTTAAGTTAATGAATATGTTTCATTCATATATAATGCGTACACCCTGTGTATGTTCTATCCTATAGGAATTCTACTATAGGAATTCGATAGGAATTGAGTTGTTGTTATGGTAAGTTAACATGGTTCATTATTAAACCATGGATTTGATTCACCAAATCCATCATTATTGTATACTCTTTGATAGATATAGCGCAACCCAAATCAATCCCTAATCCTTATTTTACAAGTTCTTAATAGGCCCCTTTCTTATTTTGAATGTAAATACCTAAATACTAAGAAAATTCTCTGTTGACAGCAATCTATGCTTCACAGTAGTATATATTTTGTATATCGAAGTCCTAGATAGGAAAGTAGAGTAGGGACAGATCCTCCACAAAAGGCGAAATGTATATGAAAAAAAGATTGATTGAACTTTCCAACGGACTCATTCCATGAGTAAACGATTGAATGGGATTCGCTTGGGCAACGAAATCAAGTCCTGGTCCCCTTTTCTCTCTTATTGAATTAACTAATTCATTTCCTTTTGACTTTCGGATTTTTGGCTCTTTTTTTGGATTTGATTTGGCATTATTCAACAAGAAAAAAAGCAAAATTTCGACAAATTCCTTTTTTTTTGAAAATTATGTGATAATTATGAGAACCAATCCTACTACTTCTCGTCCCGGGGTTTCCACAATTGAGGAAAAAAGCACAGGTCGTATCGATCAAATTATTGGGCCCGTGCTGGATATCACTTTTCCCCCAGGCAAGTTACCTTATATTTATAACGCTTTGGTAGTCAAGAGTAGAGACACTGCCGGTAAGCAAATTAATGTGACTTGTGAGGTACAACAATTATTGGGAAATAATCGAGTTAGAGCTGTAGCTATGAGTGCTACAGACGGGTTGATGAGAGGAATGGAAGTGATTGACACGGGAGCTCCTCTCAGTGTTCCAGTCGGTGGAGCTACTCTCGGACGAATTTTCAACGTTCTTGGGGAACCTATTGACAATTTGGGTCCTGTAGATACTAGTGCAACATTCCCTATTCATAGATCTGCGCCTGCCTTTATCGAGTTAGATACGAAATTATCCATCTTTGAAACAGGTATTAAGGTGGTCGATCTTTTAGCTCCTTATCGACGTGGGGGAAAAATCGGACTATTTGGGGGGGCTGGAGTAGGGAAAACAGTACTCATCATGGAATTAATCAACAACATTGCTAAAGCTCATGGAGGCGTATCCGTATTTGGCGGAGTAGGGGAACGGACTCGTGAAGGAAATGATCTTTATATGGAAATGAAGGAATCCGGAGTAATTAATGAAAAAAATATTGAGGAATCAAAGGTAGCTCTAGTCTATGGCCAAATGAATGAACCGCCGGGAGCTCGTATGAGAGTTGGTTTAACTGCCCTAACTATGGCAGAATATTTCCGAGATGTTAATAAGCAAGACGTGCTTCTATTCATCGATAATATCTTTCGTTTTGTTCAAGCAGGATCGGAGGTATCCGCTTTATTAGGGAGAATGCCCTCCGCAGTGGGTTATCAACCTACTCTTAGTACAGAAATGGGTTCTTTGCAAGAAAGAATTACTTCTACCAAAAAGGGATCTATAACTTCGATCCAAGCGGTTTATGTACCTGCGGACGATTTGACCGACCCTGCTCCTGCCACAACATTTGCACATTTGGATGCTACTACCGTACTTTCCAGAGGATTAGCTTCCAAGGGTATTTATCCAGCAGTAGATCCTTTAGATTCAACCTCAACTATGTTACAGCCTCGGATCGTTGGCAACGAACATTATGAAACTGCGCAAAGAGTTAAGCAAACTTTACAACGTTACAAAGAACTTCAGGACATTATCGCAATTCTTGGGTTGGATGAATTATCGGAGGAGGATCGTTTAACTGTAGCAAGAGCACGAAAAATTGAACGTTTCTTATCACAACCGTTCTTTGTGGCAGAAGTTTTTACCGGTTCTGCAGGAAAGTATGTTGGTCTTGCAGAAACAATTAGGGGATTTCAACTAATCCTTTCCGGAGAATTAGACGGCCTACCCGAACAGGCTTTTTATTTGGTGGGTAACATCGATGAAGCTAGCACGAAAGCTATAAACTTAGAAGAGGAGAACAAATTGAAGAAATGAAATTAAATCTTTATGTACTAACTCCTAAGCGAATTATTTGGGATTGTGAAGTGAAAGAAATCATTTTATCTACTAATAGTGGCCAAATTGGCGTATTACCAAACCACGCCCCCATTAACACAGCTGTAGATATGGGTCCTTTGAGAATACGCCTCCTCAACGACCAATGGTTAACGGCGGTTCTGTGGAGCGGTTTTGCGAGAATAGTTAATAATGAGATCATCATTTTAGGAAATGATGCGGAACTGGGTAGTGACATTGATCCGGAAGAAGCTCAACAGGCACTTGAAATAGCCGAAGCTAACTTGAGTAGAGCTGAGGGTACGAAAGAATTGGTTGAAGCGAAGCTAGCTCTCAGACGAGCTAGGATACGAGTCGAGGCTATCAATTGGATTCCCCCATCCAATTGAAGACAATCCAAAGGTTTAGTTGATACAAAGAAAAAGGGAAGAGGAGTAGAAAAAGTTATTAGATAGCGAAGCGAAGTAAGTCCAATGCTATCTAGTAATTTTTCTACCTACCTACCTACTATTGGATTTGAACCAATGACTCCCGCCGTATGAAAGCAATACTCTAACCACTGAGTTAAGTAGGCAATTTATCACCACAAAGGAAGACCCATTACTTCGATCGATTATAGATCGAATCCTTTTTATAAGCAATACTGCTCCGTTATTACTATGTTATATAGTAAGCAGATCAAAGGGATATCCTCTGGCATTAGAGAATATTCATCTTGACAAGAAATTATCTATATGTTAAGATATCTCTGACAAGGGCTATAGCTCAGTTCGGTAGAGCAACTCGCTTACACGTGCGCCAATGCTTTTCAAGGGAGCTTATTATGCAATGAACATAATTGATCTTATTGCAAAATCAATGTCTTACTTCATGGATTCGAGAGAATAGGAGAACAGTAGCCTGACAAACAGTCGGTTCAGTCCGATTCAGGTGCCAATTCAGGTGCCTAATCAAATAGAACCCTTATTGATTTGCTAGTTGATAAGGTAAATATCCAGCCCACTAAATGCTAGGCGTAATGAGGATAAGGGCCTCCAAAAAACTTCTTTTCGTTCTATGAACTTTAAGGTGTATGAAGTCTCATAGTCAACTCTTGCAGCGGAACGATAGAGACTCCATTTCACTTAGGTTGATTTAATTTAGGCCGGAGGCAGACCTAAGTCAAGGTAATCCTCCTTTGAAACACTTTGGTATTGCTCCTAGATAGATCATAATACAAATAATCAATCAGAGCACAGGGAGCCATCTCATTATCTTTCCGTAAAGAAAAACTATGGTGGACTAACTGATCTTTACATCAGTTGATGAAAGAGCCCAATGCAAAAAAATGCATGTTGAGTCTTTGAAACAGTTCGAATCATTTCGATAATAATCCGTTTGATCTGTTTTACCGAGAAGGTCTACGGTTCGAATCCGTATAGCCCTAATATGTCCTATTTTTAGATTTTAGGATAGAGATCCTATGTTTCCTTTAGTATAGTTTTCATTTTCTCATTAGTACTTGTTTATAGACTGGACGGTCGCTTGCGCCATAGAATAGAGATAAAAGCATTACCACAGGCTCATTCTTCGAAAATCATAGAGACAGGAAAAGAAAAACGAATTTCTATCAAATCAATAGAAGGAAGGATCCCTTACCCTATTTGAATTCCATCCTCCTTCAAATAGGATATGCTCTAAGTCCCTAGACTTCAATAACTGCAATGATTTTATCCATCTTGCGAATTCCTACTTTGTTTGAAGTATATTACTTTGCTTATAGATACATTATCTAAATCGATCTACTTTAAATAGAAAAATAGAAATAAAATCCAAAAATAAAGAAAGAGTAAATAAGAAAACAGAATATTCTGTCTCATAGTTCTGAAATAGAGTTCTTTATTTTTTCTTTTTATAGTATTACTCCTCATTAGGCTGCATACATTAGTCATCCTATCTT